TGCCGCCTTGGTACTTAAGCACAAAAGAGGTTCCTCCATTTTATTCAATCGAATTTTTATTCACCCCTAATAGAATTAAGAGCTTTTTTATGTTTTGATTGAATTGAAGAGAATTCTTTTTATTTTTACATTCTATATTATTCCATATTCGAATCTGCTTAACTACTAGAAAAAAACGGATTCAGTATTTGCTCTTTTCACTGATAGAAAACCATAAAAATAAGAAAAAATAGAGAGTCGATTTTTTGCACTTAACCCCTTTCATGGATTCTATTCTTGAAAAAATGATTCGCCGAGAAGAGAGGTATTTTTACCTATTTTTTAGTTGAATTTGTAGAATACGATTGTGAGGTGTAGAAGAGGGGTTGGGTTGTATTTATTAATACATGTGTAGATATAGTTAGTATATAGATCCTTCTTCCTCCTTATTGTCGTTCTAGTCGGGGTAGCGTCGGTCCAGTCGTGCTCTATCCAAAAATTTCCATTTTTTATTCCAATGTATTTTATTTAATGAAAAATTGAAGCACGATAATTGACAGAGAATTTTCTATAGCCAACATATAGAAATAAAATACCCCGTTAGATATCTGTGTAACAATTTCTATTTTCGGGTTTCCATATACTCATAATTGTTGTTAGAATTCTAATTTATTAGAATTTAGAAGGGTTTTTATTCAAAAGAATCTATATTGATGAGTTCTATATCAATTTGTATTTTCTTATCTCAGTAGGAAAACAAAAATAGAGATTCAAATTCAAGAATCGCTGATGAATTAACAGTCAGCAGTCAATAGTTAATGGTTCAAATTTGTTATAAGTTTAGGTTTTTGTGACGGAAAATCCATATTTTTGTCAATAGAAAAGGGAGGAGAAGTTTTTAGGCATCGTGTCTTTTGAGCTGGATGCAAAATGCAAGTCCAATAAAAAAAAGAAGTTCACTAATCCAACCCAAAGGGGAAAAGTTTCATCTATTTTGTATTCTTTTGGCGACATGGCCGAGCGGTAAGGCGGGGGACTGCAAATCTTTTTTCCCCAGTTCAAATCTGGGTGTCGCCTAATCAACAAAAGATTCGAAATCTCCTATTCTGTTCTGCTGATATAACCAGTCCAATTATTCCCCAGCAAGCAGAAGCAGAGAAAAACGACTCTTGCTATTTGTTTGATTCTAAGCATAAGGTTTGGGGGTTTTTAAAAGGATTGTAAATCCCTGAATTCTAGACGCAAAGAAAGATTCTAGGGAGAGAAGGGGCGCAATTTATACACGGCCTTACGACAGTCTCTGAATGCTTAGGCATTGAATCAATATTAGATTGGATGGATAATTGGTTTTTTAAAAGTACAAAAAGAAATTCTTTTCGGCAAACCCCCAGTCAAGAAAAGAACATAATCAACTTCCACCCAACTCTTTCACATAGACAATTGGGAGACGTTACGAATTCGATCAAATAGGAAATAGAGGTATGGACTAGATAGTGATCTATCTTTTTTTGCTTTTTACTTATCTTATGAAGATCGACAAAAAAAAGAATAGGAATAAATGAATCTATTCCTATATCTTCGATTAGAAACATTCCTTTGAGATATCACTCTCTATTTTGATTGTTGTGTTTAATCTTTCCCGATTCGAAATCATATAGGAATTTTTTATAAATGGGTTTATTGGATTGGTTCATCCAAGAGTGTTGGGTCAGAATACCTTTTTGACTCTGACCAATTGATTCGACTATTATTAGTGAGGAATAATGTAAAAATTCCTTAATATTCATCGAAATAGGGGACATAATTCACATGGATATAGTAAGTCTCGCTTGGGCTGCTTTAATGGTAGTCTTTACATTTTCTCTTTCACTCGTAGTATGGGGAAGAAGTGGGCTTTAGAGGTATTACTAATTAAATTGAGTTGATCACGAAAACTGTATCAATTGTTTTCTAGATCGTTCTGCAAAGCATTTTTAACGATTTAAAATCAAAATAGCATCATTTTTGAAATTTCATTGGATTCTAGTCGAATTAATGTATTATATGAATAATACTTTTTCAATCAAACAGATATTTCAATGATTCCCTTTCTTTGTATTTTGAAAGGGAATACAGATGATAGGAAATTTATTCCAACCGAATTCTTCCTAAATTTAAGATTTCAACGAATAGGCTCTTACCAGAAGTATAGATGGACAATGAGGAAGACCGGACCCCCTTTTATTTCTTTCCCTCCTTACTGTTCAAAAAAGAAGTCGTTCTGTTAAGTGTATACACACTTTCTATGAGAAAGAATATAGAAATATTGATTGTTTAACGGGATAGTATAATAAGATCTTGCCTTGGGAGAGTCGCATATTGTGCATTTACCGCTTCTTTATATTATTTTATAAATTGGATTTCTGCTTTATCGACTCATTTCACTTCATGGTTCAAACATTAAAACTCTGTTAAAAATGGATAAGCTTTACTATTCTTTTTCAAAATTATTCGACGAAGCTCTCATAGAAGTCCTGTCAATGGCTCAATCAATTACTTCTTCGAAATGCTAAATGAAAAACCCACTTTCTTATTATAACTTTCCTTGATTGATTATTTCAATAGATACGGAGATTCATCTTAGAAATAATAAGAAATCGAAGAATTCGAAACATAAGAGTAAGAGCTCTCTTTCGATTATTTCAGATTGATCGGAACAAATAGATGTAGAAAAGAAATCGAATTGGGTCCTATGTATAGTCCATATATGAAATGGATATCTACATATTATATAGAGAGATAATATTGGAGAGTGATCGATATTAAGCTTTTATTATCAAGGATACATTTCCATTTAATAGTAGTATGGTAGAAAGAAAGAACGATTCATATATTTCTTTCTACCATACTATCAGATCCCATTGAATACTGCCGATTCGAGTCCGCTCATTACGTGAAATTGAAATTCTTTTCATTTTCTTTCTTCAATCATTGATAAGAACTCAGAAGTCGCGTTTCATTCAAATATATTTAATGAATAGGAATTTTTAATCATTTTGACTGACTGTTTTTACGTAAATGATAAGTAGAAAAGCAGTAGGAATTAGAATGAACAGTGCAGTAGCAATAAATGCAAGAATATTTACTTCCATAATCTCAGTGTTTTTTACTTCACAATAACTCGGGATTTAATCCCATAGAGATGATCAATCTTTCATCTGTAAATTCAATGGATGAATTACCCCTCTCGATGATATTGAATCGGATCAATATCGTGAGATGAATAACAATATCAGACCTATCAAATCAATTCATCGTCGAGAATTGAATAGTATATACCATAGGAAGGTCTTTTATCCATATCGAATCCAAAATAGGATTCCTGATCCAATCAAGAATTCTTTTATTTATTATTCTGTTCCATTCTTTCTTTTCTCTAACCTACCCTACGCCTTCCTTGTATCATCCTCAGATGAAGTATCATCTCACCACCGTTCGACTTCCATTAGTCACAAACCCAAATAATGAATCTATTATTCAAAAGGAATCATTCTTTACTATTCATTTTGTTTCTTTACTTCTCTTTATAAAAAGAAGTCGAAAACAAATAAAATAAAAACAATAGATATGTTAAAATCGCAGTGAACTATTATTCGAAATCGAATAAAACATTACTAGAAAAGAAAAAGGGAATATATTAGGTGATATGTGATTTTTTTCTATTAATCTGTCCTAGTTAATCCTGATTCACTATTAAAAGTATATTGATTTTTCTCAAAAGTATATTGATTTTTCTCAATCGAATAAGCAAATACTTTTGTTTGTAAATACAGCATATTTGATTTCATCCATGGCGCATTGCTCCTTTACTCTTTTTTTATTTGAATTTAATAAAATAAACAATAGAAGTGAGTGAAAGGGAAAAAAGAAGTTAAGTTCTAAACTACGTTTTTAATGATCTAATTTTCTTGGAATACAAAGAAGTGTGATAAAGATGAATCTCGTTAGAAAGGGTCTAATTTCCCATTTCTTTTTGGGTTTCGATGGAAACCCAAAAAGAAATGGGAAATAGGAAGGAAAAAATTCTGCATTTCGTCACTAAGAGGGGTGGGGTCCTTGGTTGATCTTTAGCTTTCTTTTATCTTCCTTCCTTAGATGATTAGTATTGGGACAGATATATCAAAAGCTCAGTATGCAATTTGCATGAATTTTTTTTTTTCAAATTAGTAATTGAGGTTCCAAAAAATCAGAGCCAGAAAAGAAGATAGTTGAATCTAGAAAAGAAAAGTAGTCCAAGGGGGGGGCTTCGATTAAATTCATTTTGGGTTGTACAATAAACGAATTCCTTTTGTGTATGTGCTCCCTGGAAATTGGAAATATAGGGTATTCTATTCCATACTCTGTTCCCTGAATCGGGAGCAATCGAAAAAGCAGACCCAATATTTCTTGGAATACTGAATATAATGCTACCAACAATTGTACTAATCCACGTATGTCTTTCTCCCATCAATCGGTACGAGTTCTAGATGAAGTAATAAAAATTTTCATCTATATATTTGATGAGAAATGCGAAAGAAAAAAAAAAGATTCCCTTAGGAATGAAATCCGACTATGCCACACCTTTCATAGAAAAGAGGGAGTTGAATTGATGTATTGATTGGATCCGTCGGGACTGACGGGGCTCGAACCCGCAGCTTCCGCCTTGACAGGGCGGTGCTCTGACCAATTGAACTACAATCCCAGGGAAATGAAAGGATATATCCGAAAATTGGATTCTTTTTTATTCCCCTGTATCAGGTATTTCTGAAGGGTAAGGGGTTATACTATCTCATGGCATGGGAAATTGGCGAATTTTTGAAGGGTAAGGGGTTATACTATCTCATGGGAAATTGGCGAATTTTTGGGCCGAGCTGGATTTGAACCAGCGTAGACATATTGCCAACGAATTTACAGTCCGTCCCCATTAACCGCTCGGGCATCGACCCAGGAAGAATCCTGTTTAGGCTTATTGGTAATTCATGATCAACTTCCTTTCCTAGTAC